GTTACAAATCAAAATCGTAGCCCTAAAAATTTATTTTATTTTATATTGAAAAGATAGAACTTTTTGGTTCTTTTGCATTCCCCTTTCTTGTGGATTTAATTCATTGAAATTCCATCCAATAAAACGGAAGAATTATAAATTTCCAAAATAATACATAGGAATATTGCAAATAAAGCCATTGCAACTCCCATCAACGGAGTAGTTCCCCAGCCGGGAGCTACTTTACCATATTCCGAATTCAACGGTTTCAATAAAACCCCTACGCTAGTTGGTTTTGGCCGAGATCTAGAACTACCCTCAACGGTTTGTGTAGCCATAAATCCTATTTTTTTTAGTGAGATCTGTTGACTTTGTATACCATTCCATTGTAAATAAATGATTTGATCATAGATCCATTGGGGTCTTGAAATTTTATAATAATGGAAACAGCAACCCTAGTCGCCATCTTTATATCTGGTTTACTTGTAAGTTTTACTGGGTATGCTTTATATACCGCTTTTGGGCAACCCTCTCAACAATTAAGGGATCCTTTCGAAGAACACGGGGACTAATTGACGTAATGAGCCTTCCAATATCAGATATCAGAAGGCTCATTACGTCAATTGAGCTAATGACAAATCATTTCACCCTTTTAGTTGGAACTTTAGGCGGTTCCCGAAAAAAGATAGCGAAAAAAATTATCCCTAGAGTCGAGACTAATAAAAATGTATAAACCAATGCTTCCATAGATTTGATTGTGGTTTACAATTATAGCTTCCATACCTGTTTACTCGGGATTATTTTCCCGATAATGATAAAAAGAAAAAAAAGACGATGATTCATTTTTTAGTATCTTATGTCAAATCACAACAAAAATATAGGAAAAAATCTTGTATTAGACTCCTTGTCTTCTTGTAGTTGGATCTCCAAGTTTTTGGAATGCTCCAAATTCTACCTGAGCATCCAAATCGGGGTCAATACCAGCAAAAACATCTCTGAACAAGGTTCTAGCCCCATGCCAAATGTGTCCAAAGAAGAAGAGTAGGGCAAAGGAAGCATGTCCAAAAGTAAACCAACCCCTTGGACTACTACGAAAAACACCATCCGATTTCAAAGTAGCACGGTCTAATTCGAAAATTTCACCCAATTGAGTACGTCTAGCATATTTTTTTACAGTGGCGGGATCGCTATAACTGACTCCGTTGAGTTCACCACCATAGAACTCAACAGTTACACCTACTTGTTCAACGCTATACTTAGATTCCGCTCTTCTAAAAGGAACGTCAGCTCTAACAATTCCGTCCCCATCTATCAAAACGACAGGAAATGTTTCAAAAAAGGTAGGCATACGGCGTACAAAAAGTTCACGTCCGTCTTTATCTCTAAAAACGGGGTGTCCTAACCATCCAACAGCTATTCCATCGCCATTGTCCATTGAGCCCGCTCTAAATAATCCTCCTTTTGCCGGATTATTTCCGATGTAATCATAAAAAGCTAATTTCTCAGGAATTTTCGACCAAGCTTCTGATAAACTTTTATTTTCGGCTAGCCCAGCACTTACTCTTCGGTATATTTCTTGCTGAAAGTATCCCTGATCCCATTGATAACGAGTGGGGCCAAATAATTCGATCGGAGTCGTTGCTGAACCATACCACATAGTTCCGGCAACAACAAAAGCTGCAAAAAAGACAGCAGCGATACTACTCGAAAGAACGGTTTCAATATTACCCATACGTAATCCTTTGTATAGACGTTGGGGCGGACGGACACTAAGATGGAATAGACCTGCTAATATGCCTAATGTCCCTGCTGCAATATGATGAGAGGCTATTCCTCCTGGAACAAAAGGATCAAAACCTTCCACACCCCATGCTGGACTTATAGGTTGTACTTTTCCAGTTAGTCCATAAGGGTCGGATACCCAGATTCCGGGACCATACAAACCTGTTACATGAAATGCGCCAAAACCAAAGCAAGCCACTCCGGAAAGAAATAAATGAATTCCAAAAATCTTAGGCAAATCCAAAGAAGGTTTTCCTGTCCGTTCATCAGAAAAAATTTCTAGATCCCAATACACCCAATGCCAAATAGCTGCTAAAAAGCACAAACCAGAAAACACAATGTGTGCTCCAGCCACACCTTCGTAACTCCAAATACCCGGATCCGTTATAGTCCCCCCTGTAATACTCCAACCTCCCCATGAATTGGTTATTCCTAAACGAGTCATGAAAGGTATAACGAACATTCCCTGTCTCCACATTGGATCAAGAACGGGATCAGAAGGATCAAAAACGGCTAATTCATATAGAGCCATCGAACCAGCCCAACCGGCAACCAGAGCTGTATGCATAATATGGACAGAAATCAACCGGCCGGGATCATTCAATACGACAGTATGAACACGATACCAAGGCAAACCCATGGAAATACCCCTTTATAATATAAAAGAAAAATGACACTATGTAACTTTATTGCATTAGAAAAGACTATGATTATACAATGGACCCCCTTTGTTCAATGGATTATCTCGGAACAAGGGTTTAGGTTTGTTCTATTCTTTCTATTCTGTTGATAATAATGGAACAATTATGTTTGTAGGAACAACAAGAAACAAATCTATTCTATATCCGATAAGTATCAATACGCAATGGGAAGTTGGTACCATCTTGTATCATTAAATACTTTGATATTTGGTGATTTTTGGCAGGCTATATTCCTAATAAATTTTATTTATTTATTCTATTCTGTTTTCATTTTAAACTAAACTTTTATAATCTATGCATAATATATGATGTCAAAGTTAATATTATGAAGACAATAACTCTATTATTACGTTTTCACATTAAAGTGAACCATAGTACTTTATTTTTTCTTTGATTTAATGCCTATTGGTGTTCCAAAAGTTCCCTTTCGAAGTCCTGGAGAGGAAGATGCATCTTGGGTTGACGTATAGTGCGACTTGTCAGATATATTGGGTCATATGGTATTTCCCCGTTTTCTCTCCCGATTGAGATATCCTCTCTTTCGCCCAAGAAATATTGATTAAATCATAATAAATTTGGAGCGTGAAAGGCAATAAAATACTTTTTTGAGTTTTAGGGGGATTCAGATTAACATTATAAATTCGAATAATTTATGGTTGGCTCGGTTGGATCAAAAAAATAAAGTATCCAGGCTCCGTTTATCAAAAAACCCATTCCAATTGGGAATATATTGAAGATTACTACTTGTATTATACATTTTAATTACTTTTACTTTTAATTAATAACTAACGGTTTTTATTTTAAATTCAAATATAAAATAAACAAAATAGAAATAGAATAAACAAACGGAATTTCAATTTTCATCATCCGAATAAAGTAATAAATATGTTGAATATTAAATTTGACAAACGAAAAAAAAAAAAAAACACACATGCGGTATTGGAAAAATTTGTCCTATATGTGCAAATAAAAATCGGGCAGATCTTTACCCGGAGTAGAGCATAAACCTAAAAGAATTAAAAAGACCCATTCACGAACAAGAAAATGACATCGTGATTTGGATTGGATCTCGATGAATTGATACATCAATGAAAAGGAAATTCGATAAGTTTAGTAAAGTCTATTTTTTTTAGGCGAGTTTTTTTATAATTTTATTATGATTATGAATAATAAGAAAAGGTACAAAAAGTAATATTTCTTGAAAACTAGAATATAAAAAAACTTTTTATTTTTAATTATAATCTTTTTTTTTTATTTTAAAAACCTCTCAAAATTAAAAACGAATCGAATCTCCACATTGATTTTTTTGAACCGTATGCATAAAACGGTGCATGTACGGTTTCTAAGGGATACAATTTTATCCTAATCAACCGACTTTATCGCGAAAGATTACTTTTTTTAGGCCAAGAGGTCGATAGCGAGATCTCGAATCAACTTATTGGTCTTATGGTATATCTCAGTATCGAAGCTGATAACAAAGATTTGTATTTGTTTATAAATTCTCCTGGCGGCTGGGTAATACCTGGAGTAGCTATTTATGATACTATGCAATTTGTGCGACCAGATGTCCATACAATATGTATGGGGTTAGCTGCTTCAATGGGATCTTTTATACTAGTCGGAGGAGAAATTACCAAACGTTTAGCATTCCCTCACGCTTAGCGCCAATGAGTTTTTTATTTGAGAGAAAAAAGAATACTATGCCTTCACGATATTTAAAATTAAGTAAAAATAGCATGGCACTTTTAATTCGATATGAGAAAATTGTTTTTCTATTTTTTTTTCAAAACATTAGATTATGTATCGAAGGGGTAGTCTGAGATGAAAAATTTTCTCGATTTGTTTATTGGGAGTCTGTTTCAGCGTCACAAACTTTTTTCATACCAAAAGACTCTTAAAAAAAAATTCTGTTTGAAAGAGTAAAAAAAAGTCTTTTTTCTTTAGTTTTCGGATCAAAAAGAAACTTTGGGATTGCTAAATTATAGACTAAATAAATATAAAGCAACGGAGCCATCATAGTATTTTTAAACTCCTCCGAAAAGAAGGGTGGTAATTGGGTCATTTACTGATCGTGATCGGATCGATCCTATTTTGTTCTTTCTTGCACGGAAAAAAGTAAATTCCATTATAAAGCCGTATGCAATGCGAAAAAAATGCATGTACGGTTGTTCAATTATATATTTTTTTTATTCTGTATTTTTCTCTTCGCCTCGTCGCGCGAGCTAAAGCAACCTCTTTTAAGGTATATCATCAGGGTAATGATTCATCAACCTGCTAGCTCTTTTTACGAGGCTCAAACGGGAGAATTTATCTTGGAAGCGGAAGAACTCTTGAAATTGCGCGAAACCCTCACTAGGGTTTATGTACAAAGAACGGGCAAACCCATATGGGTTGTATCCGAAGATATGGAAAGGGATGTGTTTATGTCAGCAACAGAAGCCCAAGCTCATGGAATTGTTGATCTTGTAGCGGTTGAATAAAACAAATAAAAATAGTTAAACATTTTAGTTTTAAATTTTATCTTGTCACTGAATTTCTCTTAAGATTCTATTAACTAGAAATGCATTCGGTTAAGATTGATCTAAACCAGCTCATTATGTATATCATACAGCATGCCAACTATTAAACAACTTATTAGAAAAACAAGACAGCCAATAAGAAATGTCACGAAATCCCCCGCTCTTCGGGGATGTCCTCAGCGCCGAGGAACATGTACTAGGGTGTATGTGTGACTCGTTCAGATTATGAGCTGGAACAAAAGCAAATGAAAATAAAAGATTTTTCCAGTATCAATGATCCATACGGATGAATAGGATAAAATGGAAAAACTCAAGTGACTCTCTAAAAAAAATCTATATCATCTATTGTGTATGAAATTTATGGTTTCTATTAGTGTAAATAAATAAAAAATTCCCATTGGTAACGTTAACGTTATCCATTTAGCAGGGAATCCTTTATTTAAGAGAAATAAATTATGTTATGCTTTCTTTATTTGCAAGAACGGACTAATCGGGTCAGCTATTCAGCTAACTTTCAAAATTAACTACTGTTACTGTATAGATGGATCTAATTGTGAAAGATCTATTACTGGATAATTCATGGGTAGAGCCGAAAAAAGTTTGAACTGTACAAGTTATCATAAATGAAGTAAGAGGCTCCGGTGTATAGAGAGGACCTCACCGTTTAAGAAGGAACCATAGAAACGAAGGAACCCACTATTTCTTTTTTCTTTATCTTTATTTATTTTAACTATAATTGAAATTGAATTTTTCATTTTCAGTTATTGACTTTTATTTGTATTTGATATATTAATCAAATTTATTTCTTATTAGTTTTTTGTCTTGTTTCAAGACGAAATGTCGAAAAAATCGTGGTTGGGAAGGTTATAGCAGCAAAAACCATTGGGATTTTTTTTTATACATTGGAAAAATCCGTTTTGGTATTAATAGACCAGGAGGGGAGAAAAGAATAACTCAACGAAAGAAAATCAATTAGTTATTCATCAAAGTTTTATTTATTCAATGACTAGAGTTAGACGAGGATATATAGCTCGGAGACGTAGAATAAAAATGCGTTTAATTGCATCAACCTTTCGAGGGGCTCATTCAAGACTTACTCGAACCATTGCTCAACAGAAAATAAGAGCTTTAATTTCGGCTCATAGGGATAGAGATAGGCAAAAGAGAGATTTTCGTCGTTTATGGATCACTCGGATAAACGCAGTAATTCGCGAAAAGGGATTATACTATAATTATAGTAAATTTATAAATGATCTGTACAAGAAACAATTGCTTCTTAATCGTAAAGTACTTGCACAAATAGCTATATTAAATCGGAATTGTCTTTATATGATTTCAAATGATATTATAAAAAAATAAGATTCAAAGAAATGCTCCGAAATGATTTAAATGAAATTACCCGGAGTTTATTCTCCGGGAGTATAGAGTAGAAATTAGTCTGATAAACTACGATAACGATAAATAAATAATAAAAAATCCATTCAAAATCAAAAATATTTTTTACGATTTTTTATTATGTTACGATACGAAAAAAAATCGGGAGTGTTGAGTTTTTTTAGAACAAAGCGGTAATCTGTGTTTGAGTTCAGATTCCTTTTTTGATTTCTTTATTCAATTCCATTCTTATTATCAATTAAATAATGAAATAAAGAAAAAGTATATTATTATTTTTTTTTTTTATTTCTTTTTGGTTCTAAAACTATAAGTTTTAGTAGTCGATTCATTTCTTTCAAACTGTTTTTCATTATTAAGAAAAGGTAACAACGATAAAATACGAGCTTGTTTTATAGCAATCGTAATTAATCGTTGTTGTTTCAAAGTTAATCGATTTACTCGCCTAGATAATATTTTTCCTTGTTCACTAATAAATCGACTAATTAAACTCATGTTTCTATAATCAATTCGATCCCCCGGTTGGATCGGGGGCAAACGCCTACGAAAAGATCGCTTGGATTTTATAAAGGGTCGCTTGGATTTATCCATAGTTTGGTTCGTTTCTGCCTTCTACCCCAAATCCTACTTCTTAATTATAATTTTTTTAGGTCCAGCCGAAATAGGATTTGGTTTGTTTATTTCTCTTTTATTTATTTCTTTTTTATAAAAAAAAAAGAAATAAATAAAAAAAAGTATAGTAAATAATATATTATAATGAAAATCATTTTATTTTGGACCCTTCATTGAATTGAAAGGATGATAGCCCGACGTTCGGTTCGATCTATTTTATTTCTTTATCTCTCCATGAATTGTATGGTTGTAACAATAGGGACAGAATTTTCTAAATTCTAACCGACTAGGTGTATTATGTCGATTCTTTTGAGTAATATATCTGGAAACGCCCCTTGATTCCTTATTAAAACTCTTTTTAAGACTCTTTCGAACACAACTATTACATTCCAAAATAACTTTTACTCGGACATCTTTCCCCTTAGCCATGAACCTCCTTTTTATTTTTTTGATTTTTGATTTAAACAATTTTTTTATTCTCGACCCGAAAGGAAAATCTAAAAGATAGATGTATGCTAAGTCGAACTTAAATAAAAAAAAGGTCGTTACAATCAATAGACAATAGAGTAATAAAAGTTTATATATTAAACGTATTCAAAAATTTTATAACTAAAAAAGTGACATATAGTATTCTTTTTAAAGTTATTTTTTTTTTTAGTATCGTGTATAATACTCTTATGCTAAACTCACCTTGTTCTTTCTACCCCGCCTTTTATCTTCTTTATTGCCCTATTTTAAAATAGGGCAATAAAGAAGATAAAGTATATTCAACTTCATCAAAACTTAAGTTAAGACTCAAATGAAAATAAAGCACAGAAAAAGGATTCTTTCTCTAATCTTCATTACCCCTTATCCTATGTTAATAACTAGAATGAAAAAAAGGGGAATGTCAATGCATCTGGGAAAAAACGATTGATTTCTATTAATAGACCGGCTAGAGACCCAAACCATAGAGTACTTAGTACCGGTGCTACGGAAAGATATGTTTTTAGATTTTGCATTGAAAGTGCTCCTTCTTAATTTATTTAATGTACAAAATAAAGGTAATACATATCTAGTCTATGAGCAGATGTATGTATAGATAGTCAAGGATCACTTGGATTTGTAAACGAAATCCATAAGCTAAATAAAAGAAATGGCCAAAGATCCAGTAGATAAGATATTATTTAAGAAAAATAAAAATAATAGAACTACAGAACTGAGCATTCACGATACATCAGGGTTTTTTCAGATAGATAAATATATAAATACTTTATATGATATGAGATCAAAAACAAGACATAGCATGGCAAGAAAAATCTTGTCATTTTTTAGTAAATAACTCGAAATGTGGAAAACAATACAAGGATTCTTTACAATTAGACTATTGTACCCAAGTGAATTAAAAAAAGGGATGTAGCGCAGCTTGGTAGCGCGTTTGTTTTGGGTACAAAATGTCACGGGTTCAAATCCTGTCATCCCTACCTAATTACTTTTACTCTAAGAAGTAAGTAGGAATTTGTTGAAATTGAACATTACAGATTTTTATGATACTCGATATAATCGATATCGTATGCATACACTATGTAGATAGAGTTTTTTATTATGTTACAAAAAACAACAATCTTATTTGTGATAAGAAAGCGCTCTTAGTTCAGTTCGGTAGAACGTGGGTCTCCAAAACCCGATGTCGTAGGTTCAAATCCTACAGAGCGTGATTCTATTCTTGGTAAGTCGAAGTGAATTCACGAATTATAATTAGACTGAAATAAATAAAAAGTAATCTAGAATCGATCCTCTTTCTCTAATCCCCAGGAGATTAATAAAACAATATTTTAATTAATCAAACGTCCAACTGATCACCACGTCTGTATTGTAAATAGGCAGTCACAAATAATCCAGCCAAAGTAATAGGAATGAGACCTAAAACGATTCCAAATAGAAAAACTTCAATCATTTCAATTCGTTTGACAAAAAAAAGAAAGGTAATATCTATCCCTAAATATTAATTGGAATTTCCCAGGAATTTCAATAATAAAAAAATGTCAATTAAATTGACACCTCTAAAAGAAAGAATCCGACAGAAATATTTTTTAAGTTGTTCATTCAATTAATTTCAAATAAGTCGTATTTTGTTCAGACCTATAAATAGAACGGAAGTTGTAGTTAAAGCCGCTAGTAAAAAACCGAAATAACTAGTTAGAGTAGACATGGAGGAGCTAAATGGAATATCTTATTTTTATGCGTATGTTTATAAAGTACTTACCTAAGGTTCTATTTTCAAAGGTTTAAGTTTTAAGTAAAAAAAAAAAAAAAAAAAGAAGAACTATGACAGAGAATTTCATTTACAAACGATACTTTTAACTGCTTTCACTATACAGATAAAAAATTTGAAAAAGGATTTCGAGTTTTTTTTAGAATGAACAATTATGTTATAACAATAATACTTTTAAATTAAAATGGAACTCATTAGACTCAGCAATCGAGTTCATCCCTCTAAAAAATATTTAGAATAAAAAAAGCTATTATATTATCCAATTTGTATTTCGCCCAACTCGATTATAAGAGTAGTAATTGTTATTATCTTTGCCTTTAGACGTTTTACATTCCATATTAATAGTCTATATTTATATATATAGTTAGTTAAAAAACCTTGGATCTAAGGCAAGAGTAAGCATAAAAAAGGACACATTACAAATATTGATTAAGTAATTTTTATTAATAAATATTTGTGTTTTCTTTTGAGGATTAACCAACTTATTAAAATTAAACTTAAAATAAAATAAGGAATTCCCCGGAACCTCATTAGGTCAAAGGGGAGACTTGTGCATTTAAATTGGGAGACTATTATTTAAATAATATATTTAACTAAAATTTAAATAAAAAAATTAGAAGAATAATCTAATCCGAAATTTTTCACAAATTATTCAACTATCAGAGTCTCACTTCCCCCGATCCTCGTTTATAGCCTGAAACCAATCCAATCATAAAGAAAGATTCTAGACAGAAATAAAATTTTTAATGGTACCTAGTTCC